ACATAAAAAAGAATCAATTTGACAAATCTATCAGAAAAGAAATGTCACAATATTTTTTTTACATATGCCAAAGTGATGGAAAAGAAAAAATATCTTTTACATATCCCCCCAGTTTGTCAATTTTTTTGAAAATGATAAAAAAAAGGGTATCCCCTGACCTTTACAAGTCTTGGGTTTATATCAATAAACAAAGAGGGAAAAATTTAAACAACGAATTTATAAATAGAATTGAAGCCTTAGATAGAAAATATCTTTCTTTGAATATACTCGCAACAAGGACTCGATTGTGTAACGATGAGTCTACAAAAGAATACTTATCCAAAGGGTATGATCCCTTTTTGAACGGATCATATCGGAGAACAATTCACAAAAGTCCTTTACCATCAATCCTAAAAAAAACTTCGATAAACAATTTCTTAAATCAATTTGGGATAAACCGAATTCACGGTATCCTTCTTCTCGATACTTCGTCCCTAGAAGTTGAACAGAAAATGAATAGATTTGCTAAAAAATCATTATCAACAGAAATTGTTGATTTCTTAACTTTCATTCGTAAAATAGATTCAGAAAAAAAAACAAAATATTTGAACTATTTTTATTTTGTAAATAAGGATGCTAATCATCAAAAAATTCGTAGAAAATCAATTAAAATAAAAGAAATCATTAAAAAAGTCCCTCGATGCACATACAAATTAATCACGGATTTGGAACAACAATCAGGAGAACATCAAGAAGACGTTCCAGTAGATCATCAAATTCGCTCAAGAAAAGCGAAACGTGTAGTAATTTTTACTGGTAACAAGCAAGAAACTGATCCTAATACTAATAAGGATATTAATACACCCGATCAAACAGACCAAGTAGCTTTGATGCGATATTCACAACAATCAGATTTTCGACGAGGTATAATCAAAGGTTCTATGCGGGCTCAAAGGCGTAAAATAGTAATTTGGAAATTGTTTCAAGCAAACGCGCATGCCCCTCTTTTTTTGAACAGAATGAAAAAATCCCCTCTTTTTTCTTTTGATATATCCGGGTTTATTAAACAAATTTTTAAAAATTGGGTAGGAAAAAGGAAAGTATTCAAAATTGTAGAGTATACAGAAGAGCAAACAAAAAGAAAAGAAAAAAACGAGGAGAACAAAAGAAAGGAGAAAGCACGAATAGAGATAGCAGAGGCCTGGGATGCCATACTATTTACGCAAGTAATAAGAGGTTGCATGTTAGTAACTCAATCCATTTTTAGAAAATATATTCTATTTCCTTTATTGATAATCGCGAAAAATATTGGACGTATATTCCTATTGCAACTTCCTGAATGGTCTGAGGATTTCCAGGACTGGAATAGAGAGATATATGTTAAATGTACTTATAATGGTGTTCCATTATCAGAAACAGAATTTCCGAAAAATTGGTTGATAGACGGTATTCAGATAAAAATATTATTTCCTTTCTGTCTAAAACCTTGGCACAAATCGAAACTACGATACTCTCAGAACAATTTAATGAAAACGAAAAAAGAAAAAGATGATTTTTGTTTTTTAACAGTTTGGGGAATAGAAGCTGAATTTCCTTTTGGTTCACCCCGAAAGCGGCCTTCCTTTTTTAAACCAATTTTCAAGGAATTCAAAAAAAAAATTGGAAAATTAAAAAAGAAGCATTTTCTAGTTCGAATAGTTTTCAAAGGAAAAACAAAATCACTTCGAAAAGTTTCAAAAGAAACAAAAAAATGGATTATCAAAAGTGTCAGTTTTATAAAAAAGCTTTCAAAAGTAAATCCAATTCTATTATTTCAATTAAGAGAAGTATATGAATCGAGTGAAAATAAAGGAGAAAAAGATTCCATAATCAGCAATCAAAAAATTAACAAACCCATTAGTAAAATTGGATCTACCAATTGGTCAAATTCTTCATTGACAGAAAAAAAGATGAAGGATCTGACTGATAGAACAAGTAAAATTCTAAATCAAACAGAAAGAATTAGAAAAGAGAAGAAAAAAGTCACTACAAGAATAAATATAAATAATATTAGTCCTAACAAAATAAGTTATAATGCTAAAAGATTAGCAAAATGGAAAATATTAAAAAGAAGAAATGCTCGATTAATCTCTAAATTATCCCTACTTTTTAACTTCTCGATTGAAAGAATATACATATATATGTTTTTATCTATCATTAATATTCCCAGAATGAATATAGAACTTTTTCTTACATCAACAAAAAAAATTATTGAGAAATTCATTTACAATAATGAAAGAAAGCAAGAAAATATTAATAAAAAAAATAAAAATCCAATTCCGTTTCTATCAACTATAAAAAATCCACTTGATAATATTAGTAAAAAAAATTCACATTATTTTTATGACTTATCCTACATGTCACAAGCATATGTATTTTACAAATTATCAAAAATCCAAGTTAGTAACTCGTCTAAATTAAGATCTATTCTTCAATATCAAGGAATCCGTTTTTTTCTTAAGCCTGAAATAAAGGATTCTTGTGAAATAGAAGAGATGTTTCATTCGAAATTAGGAGTTTCGAGTTATAAAATGAATCAATGGAAAGGATGGTTGAAAGGCTGTAATCACTACGATTTATCTCAGATGAGATGGTCTAGATTAATATCAGAAAAGTGGCGAAATAGAGTTTGCCACTGTCGTATGACGAAAAAGGAAAATTTAAGCAAATGGCATTCATATGAAAAAAACGAATTAATTGATTCCAAAAAACAACAAAAAATTGAAGTATATTCATTAGTGAATAAATCGAATAAAAAAGATAATTTTAAAAAATACCATATATATGATCTTTTATCATATAAATTTTTAAATTATGATTATGAAAATAAAACAGAATGTTTTTTTTCTAGATTTCCGTTTCAAGGAAATAAGAACCAAGAGATTTCTTATAACACACATAAAGACACCCTTTTTGACATGGTGAATAGTATTTATATCAATAATTTTCTAGGAAAGGTAGATATTCTACCTATGGAAAAAACTGCGGATAGAAAATATTTTGATTGGAAAATTATCAATTTTTCTCTTATACAAAGGGTAGATGTTGAAACCTGGATCGCGATCGATATTAATATAAATCAAGATACTCCGATTGGTACTAATAATTCTCAAATAATTAATAAAAAAGATCTTTTTTATCTTATTATTCCAGAAATCAATCCAACAAACTCCCACAAAGTATTTTTTGATTGGATGGGAATGAATGAAAAAATGTTAAAGCATCCCATATCGAATCTTGAACTTTGGTTCTTCCCAGAATTTGTGTTACTTTATAATGCATATAAAACGAAACCTTGGTTTATACCAAGTAAATTACTTCTTTTAAATTTGCATAGAAATAAAAAAAGTAGTGAAAATAAAAAGATCAATGAAAAGCAAAAAAGAAGTTTTTTGATACCATCGACTAAAAATCATCGAAATCAAGAACAAAAAGAATCCACAGGCCGAAGATACCTTCGCTCTATTCTTTCACAAGAAAAAGACATTGAAGAAAATTATGAAAGATCAGACATGAAAAAAGGGAAAAAGCAAAAACAATACAAAAGTAACACAGAAGTAGAACTAGATTTATTCCTGAAACGTTATTTGCTTTTTCAATTGAGATGGGACGATACTTTGAATCAAAAAATGATCAATAATATCAAGGTATATTGTCTTCTCCTTAGACTGATCGATCCAAGAAAAATTATTATATCCTCAATTCAAAAGAGAGAAATGAGTTTGGATATAATGTTGATTCAGAAGAGTTTAACTCCTACAGAATTGATGAAAAAGGGAGTATTGATTATAGACCCCATTCATTTGCCTGGAAACGACGATGGACAATTGATTATGTATCAAATCATAGGTATTTACTTATTTCAAAAGAGTAAGCACCAAACTAATCAAAAATACCAAGAACAAAGATATGTTTCTAAGAATAATTTTTATGAAGCTAGTTCAACACATCAAAGAATAACTGAAACTAGGCACAAAGCTCATTTAGATTTGCCTGTTCCTGAAAAGATTTTATCGTTTAGATGTCGTAGAAAATTGAGAATTCTGATTTGTTTCAATTCAAAGAGTAGGAATGGTGTAGATAGAAATTTAGTATTTTGGAACGAGAAGAATGTAAAAAACAGCAACCAAGTTTCGTCTGATAATAAACATCTGGATAGAAAGAAAAAGAAATTAATGAAATTAAAGCTTTTTCTTTGGCCTAATTATCGATTAGAAGATTTAGCTTGTATGAATCGTTCTTGGTTTGATACCAATAATGGCAGTCATTTTTGTATATTAAGGATAGAGATGTATCCACGAATTTTTAATTCGTGAATAATACACTTTTTCACTATATGCTTACTCTATACTTATATACTTACTATATGCTTATAGAGTATATGAAAGCAACCAAATACACACATCATATGTCTTACATTTCATTCGAATAGCTAATACGAAATTTGTCTCAATTAGATCACAAAAGAAATCAACAGAACCTGCTTCATTTTCGGTCTAAATTCTTCGATGCGAAAAAGTACCAATCCTTTTCTATCCTCTATCTAAATCCAATTTAAAATTGGTTGGATTGATTGATTTTACTTCAGAAAATTTAGGAGTTCATAAATTGTATATACCACATTAAAATGAATGGCATTATTATTACTGATCAGTAAAATCCATATCTGTAAAAAAAGGGAGCAAAGGCATTTTTTATGGTCAAAAATTCATTCATTTCTATTATTTCTCAAAAAGAAAACGAAGAAAACAGAGGGTCTGTTGAATTTCAAGTATTCAGTTTCACCACTAAAATAAGGAGACTTACTTCACATTTGGAATTGCACAAAAAGGACTCTTCATCTCAGAGAGGTTTGCGAAAAATTTTGGGAAAACGTCAACGGCTGCTGGCTTATTTGTCAAAAAAGAATATAGGGCGTTATAAAGAATTAATCGGGAAGTTGGGTATTCGAGAAATAAAAACTCGTTAATTTGAAGTGTGATACCATTTAAACTTATTCATTTCCATTTTGATGAACTTCTTTTTACTTTCAGAAACGCACGGAAGAATGACTCGAGAAAAAAAAACTTATGATTGCATCAACTACAAGAAAAGACCTCATGATAGTCAATATGGGCCCTCACCACCCATCAATGCATGGTGTTCTTCGACTGATAGTTACTCTCGACGGTGAAGATGTTATTGACTGTGAACCAATATTGGGTTATTTACATAGAGGGATGGAGAAAATTGCGGAAAATCGAACAATTATACAATATTTGCCTTATGTAACGCGTTGGGATTATTTAGCTACTATGTTCACAGAAGCAATAACTGTAAATGGACCGGAACAGCTAGGTAATATTCAAGTACCTCAAAGGGCTAGCTATATCAGAGCTATTATGTTGGAATTGAGTCGTATCGCTTCCCATTTGTTATGGCTTGGCCCTTTTATGGCAGATATTGGGGCACAGACTCCTTTCTTCTATATTTTTCGAGAACGAGAATTGATATATGACCTATTCGAAGCTTCCACCGGTATGCGCATGATGCATAATTATTTTCGTATCGGAGGAGTAGCTGCTGATCTACCTCATGGCTGGATAGATAAATGTTTGGATTTTTGCAATTATTTTTTAACCGGGGTTGCTGAATATCAAAAGTTTATTACACGGAATCCTATTTTTTTAGAACGAGTTGAAGGCGTAGGCATTATTGGCGCAGAAGAAGCACTAAATTGGGGTTTATCAGGATCAATGCTACGAGCTTCCGGAATACAATGGGATCTTCGTAAAGTTGATCGTTATGAGTGTTACAATGAATTTGATTGGGAGGTTCAATGGCAAAAAGAAGGGGATTCATTAGCGCGGTATTTAGTACGAATCAGTGAAATGACAGAATCCATAAAAATTATTCAACAGGCCCTGGAAGGAATTCCAGGGGGACCCTATGAGAATTTAGAAATCCGACGCTTTGATAGAATAAAAAACCCTGAATGGAATGATTTTCAATATCGATTTATTAGTAAAAAACCTTCTCCAACTTTTGAATTGTCGAAACAAGAACTTTATGTAAGAGTTGAAGCACCAAAAGGCGAATTGGGAATTTTTATGATAGGAGATCGGAGTGTTTTTCCTTGGAGATGGAAAATTCGACCACCGGGTTTTATCAACTTGCAAATTCTTCCTCAGTTAGTTAAAAGAATGAAATTGGCTGATATTATGACGATACTAGGTAGCATAGATATCATTATGGGAGAAGTTGATCGTTGAAATGATAATTGATACAACTGAAATACAAACTATCAATTCTTTTTCCAGATTGGAATCCTTAAAAGAGGTCTATAGGATCATATGGATGCTTGTCCCTATTTTTATTCTTGTATTAGGAATCACACTAGGTGTACTAGTAATTGTTTGGTTAGAAAGAGAAATATCTGCAGGAATACAACAACGTATTGGACCTGAATACGCTGGGCCTTTAGGAATTCTTCAAGCTCTAGCAGATGGTACGAAACTACTTTTCAAAGAGAATCTTCTTCCATCTAGAGGCGATACTCGTTTATTCAGTATCGGGCCATCCATAGCGGTCATATCCATTTTACTAAGTTATTCAGTAATTCCTTTTAGCTATCGACTTATTCTAGCTGATCTTAGTATTGGTGTTTTTTTATGGATCGCCGTTTCAAGCCTTGCTCCCGTTGGACTTCTTATGTCGGGATATGGATCAAATAATAAATATTCCTTTTTAGGTGGATTAAGGGCTGCTGCTCAATCAATTAGTTATGAAATACCATTAACTCTATGTGTATTATCAATATCTCTACGTGTGATTCAGTGAGACATAAAAATTCCCCTATTTCTTTTATTTATAGCAAGAAAGTTAAATGAACTGAATATCTATTTTCAATTTTTTTATTCATCATTGGGGTTGATAAAATAAACCAGATAGTTATATGAGTGAAATAAAACGGCTTAAAGATTTGCTGTTAAAGGAATTCAATCTCATTTCCTATGTACAAGAATTAAGTGAAAGTAAAGACATAAGCAGTCGAGACTGTTTACCCCAAGATGAGTTGATTAGTCATCATGACTTGAAGCGGGTTCAAAAGACCAACTTATGGGGTTTTTACCAGCTATTAACATAGCGATTGCCCCAATGGGAGATTCAAAAAAATGAGTGGATGGTTAGGAAGACCAAGATACACAAAGGATTAATAATAGAGATTCTGGAAATTATCCAATAGGATATTTCTTTATAGAAAAGGAATTTGATTTCGGGCTTTAAGTTGGTAGAAATGATTAAGAAGTACCCCCCACAATTTCGATCTAGAGTATGTTCCTATCCACCGATTAAGTAAATAACTATCAAGAACGAAGAAATCTTTTACTTTGGATAACGTCCCCTTTTTTTTTGAGAAAGGAGAATAGGAACGAAATAAAATAGAAAGACTAGAATTGCAAAAAGAGATCTTTTTTTTTTATTCATACCTATCCTTATTTA